GATTCGAAATTCGAAGAAAACTCATTAGAATTATTAAAAAGACGCTCCTGATATATTAGCAATATTTATATTGCTTATTTTAATCGCTCTATTACTTCTATTCTAGACCCTATCCCCTGCGGTTTATCCTTATAAAATTTCATATAAAATAGAAGGTAAAAGAAAGGGATATAATGAAATTCTAGATTCGATCTTATGACCTAATTTATTTGATTAATGAATCCACAACCAAACCACCCATTTTATGAAAAAGGAGCGCGGTCTTATTCAAATTCAAAGCGCTTCGTAATCTTCAACCAGTTCTGTGCTTCAATATAATTTCCTGGAGTAAGCGCTATAGCTTGTTTCCAATACTCAGCAGCTTGATCAAACCAAGCTTCCGCAATTTCCGAATCACCCTGTAGAATGGCCTGTTCTCCTCGGTCGGAATAGGCAGTTCCTTCCCCTAGAACCGTACTTGAGAGTTTCCTACCTCATACGGCTCAGAAATTCCTATCTTAATTTCCCCTATCTTAACTGCATTCTATTTCTTAAAAATAGATCCAATTTGTTCTTGGGTTAAGCAGAAGAAGTTAATTACCTAAGTTTCAAACCCTAATTTTGATCAAAAATCAGTTTGATCTTTTTTCCCACCTTCAGAAGAATGAGACATAGATAGATCTATAGCCTTCGTTCGAATTTTCTGAAAAGTAACTATCCCGGTTTCATATAAGAAATCTCTATAGAATCCTTGAAAAAGACTTTTTCTCATAAGAAAGAAAAAAGAACTTACTATCTTTGGGATCTGATACTACACCGCTGCTTAATCCCTTAGTGGATCGGCTCTATTACATAAGCGGATTCCTAAATTCCTAAATTTTGCCCAATATCATGGGATAAGTAAGCAGTTTTTTTTAGTTGTATCGACCCAGTCGCTCACTAATTGATCTTTACGGTGCTTTCTCTATCAATTTGAGAAACTTTATCCATAGAGTAGTAGTATAGGCCATACTTTCTTCCTTTTTTGATTCTCGTGAAGTGTCCTTCTTTCCTACAGCTGATAGGGAAAAATCGTTGTTTTAACGATCCCTATGTAGAAAGCCCTTTTTCTAGTAAATACTAGAAAATTTGATCCTTCCTTTTTGATCTTTCTATAGTGGAGACAGTCGCACGTAATGACAGATCACGGCCATATTATTAAAAGCTTGCGGTAAGAAGGGGTTTCGTTCTAGTGCCCGGAAATAATATTCCAAAGCCTTTGTATGCTCTCCATTGCTTGTGTGTATAAGGCCTATGTTATAGAGTATATAACTTCGATCATAGGGATCAATTTCTAGTCGCGTAGCTTCATAATAATTTTGCAAAGCTTCCGCATAATTTCCTTCGGATTGAGCTAACATCCGTTACGGTCGTTCATTCTATTCAAAAAATCTCCGTTCCAAAACCGTACATGAGGTTTTCATCTCATACGGCTCCTCCCCTCTGTACATAGTACTAAGCGAAAAAATCTATAGAATCAAAATAGAATTAGTCCCGTCTCATTATGGACCGAAAGGGGCTGGTATTTTTCCAAGAAATCTCTAGCCAACCTTCCCGCAAGAGGTTTTTCTTAACACCAATGAATTCTATTAATGCTAGAGGAAAACGATAGCTCCAAGAATTTATTTGTTCTCAACGCCTCCTATTTAGAGGAATTAGCCACTTCAACGATCTTTGATGGTTATAGGGGTATCCAAAGTACAAACCTGATGGTTGTTTGTTATCCCAACCATTCTTCCTAGCCCTGATACCGATCAGGAAAAGGCTAATTTCTAACAAAGCTTTTCTCTTGTTGATTCCTATTTCTAGGTGTAGTGCTTTTCTCCCCTATGCTGCCTATTGGTACTAGTAGAGTAGGGTTGGCCTGTAATCCATAACCTATCCTGTAGGGTGTAACCTTTCGCTCAATACTCAAATCTACAATTGAAGCATCTGAGGCCGCATCAATCGAGGATACACGACAGAAGGAATTGTTAGTTCACCTCACCTTCCCCAAGCGTGGGTTTGCTTTACTCATTTTGTTCTCTCTATGCGAACCCCCTGTCTTTCTCATAAGACTGAGGTGTAGGTAGGGCTAAAAAAAAAGAGTCAAATCGCACCATCTCTATAATAAGTAAATGCCCTTTTTTCCCCTGAAGTTGTCGGAATTATTCGCAATAAAATATTGGCTACAATTGAGAAGGTCTTATCAATGAAATTTCCATTTACACGGGATCTAGGCATAATTCCCAACCCATTCTATATAGAATTGTTTTCATTCCTTCACAAAATAACATAAAAACAAACACATTTGATTATTATAAATGGATCGATCCATATGCTCCAAATCCATATGCTCTAAATGGATAAGAGAGGTATGGATTTTCCGCTCAGCTAAAATTGTAAACTTTCCCTTATATTTGGACAAGAAGAGATATGAAATATTTGACTAAGACTGGGTTTCATTCCACTTTCCTATTTCTCAACAACAAGTTCTCTCATAAGCTATTTCGTGTTTTCAAAGTGATTAATTGTCTCATACCCTATTTTCCATTTTGATAGTATGGCGTAGCGTACCTTATGGAAACAGAATTCTAAGGTTTCTTTATTTTTTTATGCAATAACAATAAGAAGAATTCTTCAATTATCTTTTTCTTTCGTTTTTGGAAAACATAAACTAAAACTTTTCTAGGGAACGGAATTTATAGTAAAAAAATCCAGGATCCTTCCACTTAGATGAAAAGGCATTTTTCCAAAAGAACTATGGAACCCCCGAACGGTTGCGGTTGTACCTCTACTGCAGGAATAGAAAAACTCGCTATTCACTCAGTTTATTTTCCATATAATAAGATTATGTAGGAGAGATGGCCGAGCGGTTCAAGGCGTAGCATTGGAACTGCTATGTAGACTTTTGTTTACCGAGGGTTCGAATCCCTCTCTTTCCGTTTCTCTTAATTCATCAACGTTAAGGATCACAATGTATCAAATCAAATAACAATTTCTTCCAGCAATAATACCCTTTTTAATAGAAATTCTCTATACCAAATTACTGTGGTATGTAAAATACGCATAAAGAAAAGAACAAAAAAAAAAGGTTCCTAGGGTTAATCCATTTCTGCTAGTTGAATGGGAAAATACAAATTAAGGGACTTAGGTCGATTTAGTTCGGGGAAAGGGGAAGGGGAAGAAAATTCTATGAACCTTTCCTTTTTTTGTTAAGTTCAAGTCTGACGAGAGTAATATTCTACAACTAACAACTCATTTATTTTGAGACCGACCCACTTCCTATCTAGGATTTTATTTACTAGTCCTTTATATTCCAATGTGTCAATCGTCAAATGCTTTGGCAATTTACCCGGGTCGGATGAAGCAATAGAATTTTGAACCAGACCTTTTGATCTTTGGTTATCTTTCGTAGTAATAATATCTCGGGGTTTGCAACGAAAACTTGGTATATTGACTATACGGCCATTAACTAAAATATGTCTATGGTTGACTAATTGGCGGGCCCCAGGAATGGTTGAAGCCATACCCAATCGAAAAATGATATTATCCAAACGCATTTCAAGTAATTGTAGTAAAACCTGACCTGTTGACCTTTTTGCTTTTCCAGCGATATATACATATCTAAGTAATTGTCGTTCTGTCAGACCATAATGAAAACGCAATTTCTGTTTTTCTTGAAGACGAATACGATATTGCTCTTTTTTCCCAGAATGGAATTTCTTTTTCGGATTACTTCCGGATTTAGGTGTTTTTCTAGTGAGTCCTGGTAAAGCTCCCAGACGGCGTATTTTTTTTAAACGAGGGCCTCGATAACGGGACATGAAGACTCCTTTTTAATTTTATTGAAATTTCATTTTACACAATTAATTTCATTGTATTTACATTACAGAATACACCGAAATTAAAACTGAATTAAACTAAAAGATAAACAGAGTCAAATCAACTAAAGTACCACAAAAAAATGGAATTTTATCAACATCTGGATTTTTAGTATATATATTATTTATTTTATTGTTTTGTATCTAGCAAAATTGTAAGGTAGAACAACATAAAAAATCCTCGATTCTCCTTTGAATTCGGAGTTCTTGTTCGTGGAACATCGATAGAGAAAAAGCCGACTATCGGATTTGAACCGATGACCCTCGCATTACAAATGCGATGCTCTAACCTCTGAGCTAAGTGGGCTTACATAGCATAAATAGTGTAACAAATAAAAATAGGTATAGTAAGTATAGAAAATCCGTAAAATAGCAGATCTTTGTTATTAATCTTAGCTATTAACGAGTTCGAAATTTGAAGTTCTACTTAGAAAGAAAATAGAACTTCTTATTCTTAAAGATAAAGTTAGCTTGATATGCTTAACTAGCGGATATCCTTAAATAAAATTATAGAATTTATTGAACTTTCTTTTTATTTCTCTAATTGGATTTTGGATATTATCAATTTGATATGGCTCGGACGAATAATCTAATAGATATAAAAGAATAATAATATATATATATATGAAAGATATAATAAAGAGAAAATATGAAAGAGAAAATATGACTTTCTTGGCATTTTCATTCAATCATTATAGACATTTTTTGAGATATATATATTTTTTTTTTGCAAATCACTTTATTATTAATATTTCACTAAGGAGAACATAGAATCATAGCAAATCAAATTGCTAGTTCTGATTAGAAAAAAAGAATAAATATCAAGCGTTATAGTATTATTTTGAATACTACAAAAAAGTGGGGGGGCGGTGGGGGAGAGAAAAACTTTTGGATATATCGATTTGGATTGAATCGCAAATACATCAACGATAGAATCAATTCAATTCTGAATTGCAACAAGCAAGCGGGGTCTCTCAAATAGAGTCGAACTGGTAGACTACGTCGAGTGATGAATTCAATGATTCAAAAAAAACTAAGAGATGGAAGAAATTACACAAGGAATCGTGGTCTCAAAGAAAAGGAAAATGGGGATATGGCGAAATCGGTAGACGCTACGGA